TAAGAAAAGATTATCTTTTTCTCTATGGAGGAGACTACCGGAAAGCCAAAGATAAACAGGCCGAAATATAATAGTGAGGCTATTTGCCCAAGAAGTACATACGGATATTCTACAGGTTGCGCCCCTATTCATGTTAGAATGAAGAAAGTGGCTACAAGGAGTCAAAAGGTTGCTTGCGACAGTGGTCGGAATGATCTGGATTCTTTCTTTGATGTGTTTAGTATGGGCATCAGGAATAAAACCAAGATTGCTGCCACCAGGGCTATAACTCCCCCCAACTTATTTGGGATTGATCGTAAAATAGCATAGGCAAACAAAAAGTACCATTCTGGTTGTATATGTGGAGGGGTTACTAGAGGGTTTGCAGGGATAAAGTTCTCTGGGTCTTTTAGTGCTCCGGGAAACAAAAGTGCTAGTCTGAATAGTGCAGTTATTAGAAGGATAAATCCAACAGTATCCTTTGTCGTATAGTAGATATGAAAGGGCGCCTTGTCATAGTTACTTTTCAGACCGGTGGGGTTATTAGCTCCTCTTTTGTGAAGAAAGACTAAGTGGATAATTGCTAGGGCAGCAATTACAAAGGGAAACAGGAAGTGGAAGGCAAAAAATCGAGTAAGAGTGGCTTTATCTACTGAAAATCCTCCTCATAGTCATTGGACAATTGTCGTCCCTATGTATGGAATGGCGGAGACTAAATTCGTAATAACTGTTGCCGCCCAGAAAGACATTTGTCCTCATACTAGTACGTAGCCCATGAAGGCAGTCAGTATGGTTACTAAGAATAGTATAACTCCTATTTTTCAAGTCTCAACCTTTTTATAAGAGCCGTAGTATAGTCCTCGTCCTATGTGGCAGTACATGCAGATGAAGAAAAGAGAAGCACCTTTTGCATGTACTTTACGGAGTAGTCATCCGTATTTTACATCTCGGCATATATGGCTGACGGAGGAAAATGCTAGAGTAATATCTGCTGTGTAGTGCATGGCCAAAAATAGGCCCGTGAGTATTTGGACTATCAAGCATAGGCCTAGTAGGGAGCCAAATTTCCACCATATGGATAGGTTAGAGGGAAGGGGAAGGTCAACAAATGTTCCTTTTAGGATTCGGAAAATTGGGTGTTCCTTTCGTATTGGAGCTGCCATAATCTTAATCTTTATATATAATAAATGGTAGTGTATTTATCTTTAGTCATTATGCTTTTTGGGAGCACTCTGGTCTTCTACAGACTCTCTCCCTATTACTCAGCTCTTGGATTAGTTATTGTATCTGTATCTGGTTGCTTAGTTCTATCTCTTCTGGGAGGAGCATTTGTTGCTTTGGTTCTTTTGTTAGTCTATATGGGAGGAATGTTGGTTGTTTTTGCTTACTCTAGTGCCATCTCTGCTGAGCGTTTCCCCTCCGTGAAAAACTTAGGAGAAGTTGTTGGTTTATCCCTTCTTCTTTCTTCTTGGGTGTTTGTGTCTTTTGACAACTTCCAGGACTGCAAAAACGCTTTTTATTGTTTGGTGAGTGGTGAAAGTTTGGTTGGGAGAGGAACCCTCTACAACAGTGGAGGGGTTTTGGTTATTCTGGGGATCTTTGTCCTGCTAATAGCCTTGGTTGCAGCTTTAATAATTTCTCGTGGAATTGAAAGAACTATAATTCGTGCTATCTTGTTATGATAAGAGTATAAATGATAGTGCTACTATGAGGGCTACCGATAGTATTGAAGAGAGAATATATTGCTTTATTAGTCCTACTTGTCCCCTTTGATTTATCTTTGAGAGGTTAGTTGAGGTTGTTGCTATTCCCTGGGGGCCTACCTCTTCCTGTCATCCTCGGTCAAGGGTGCGGGAGGATAAAAAAAGGGAAGTTATAAATGATAGGAAGGTGATTATAGAGTGCATTAGGTCTACAAAGAATCACTGTAGTGAAAGAGTGGAGTGGGTGGTTGCTGACATGTAAGCACGGCTAAGGAATGATAGCGAAGCAAAAAGGGCAGCTACCCCCGCAATGGTAATCAGGAGAGGGAGGCTCTTTGCTGTTGAGGGGATCCTAAAAGAGGGGAGATAGAATACAAAGTTTGAGAAGAATCAACCGCTAACTATTGTACCTATAGATAGTCGAAGTAGTGCATTTCTTAAGTTCCTATTTTCTTCCCCTATTGGTGATAGTGAGGGTATTGAAGGGTTTAAGGAGAAGCAAAAGTAAACTATTCGGAATCTGTAAACGGCAGTAAGCATTGTTGCTATAATGCTTAGTGAAATTCCTAGTGTATTTAGGAGTCTTGCTCTTGCAGCTTCTAGAATTAGGTCCTTGGAGTAAAATCCTGCAAGGAATGGGGTACCCATTAGGGCTAGTCTTCCTAAGGCAAGGCAAGCAGAGGTAACTGGTAACAGTCTTCTTAGTCCTGCCATCTTCCGCAAATCTTGCTCGTCTTTTAGCCTGTGAATAATTCTTCCAGAGCACAAGAATAGCATTGCCTTAAAGAAAGCATGGGTGCAGATGTGAAAGAATGCTAGCATTGGTTGCCCAATTCCTACCGAGCATACCATTAGTCCCAGTTGTCTGGTGGTTGAATAGGCAATTATCTTCTTTATGTCATGTTGGGCTATGGCTGTTGAGGCAGCAAATATTGCTGTGGCCCTCCCTAAAATTAAAACAAGAGATTGGGCTTGTGGGCTAATGGTAAATAGATCTTTAGTTCGTACTAAGAGAAATACTCCAGCTACTACCATTGTTGATCTGTGTAAGAGGGCAGACACTGGGGTAGGACCTTCCATGGCTGCCGGTAGCCATGGGTGAAGGCCAAACTGGGCAGACTTTCCGGCTGCGGCTAGAACTAGCCCAAACAATAGGAAAGGAATGAGAGTTAAGGTTGCCTCCTCTCTTCTTGACAGTATTTCGGTTAATTTTCATGAGTTCATTCTTGAGATAGATAAAGCCATAAATGTTATTAATCCTATATCCCCAATCCGGTTGTAGATAACAGCCTCCAGTGCTGAGCTTCTAGCGTCTTTGCGAGTGGATCATCACCTTATTAGAAGGAAGGATAAAAATCCTACTCCCTCTCACCCTAGAAAAATAAGGAAGAGACTTTTTGAACATGTTAGTATTAGCATTTTTAGTAAAAAAATGGTCAGGAGTCGAAAGAAAGCCGTTCCTTTAGGGTCCTCTCTCATATAATAAAAGGAGAATTCCATTATTGATCACGTAACTATCAGGGCAACAGTTAAAAATACCAGGAAGTACTGATCGTAAATAAATTTCAAGGATATTTTGGCTGGTGTATTTTTTAGCCAAAGAGAGATCGTGAGTTTGGTTCTTCCAAACTCTGCCTTGGTTGCTAGTATAATTGAAACTACCGAGAGGAAAGCTAATGTCTTCAAGACTGTTATTGCAAACGGGCCACTTTTATATCTTGTGATTACTCCATGATCCTTTGTTACTAGTCTGGTGCTTGAGGTGTGCATGGTTATAGGGGGAGTATTATTTCTTGAGAGGTAGGACTTTGAGAAGAAAAAGATTCTCACTAGGAGAACAGTTAGTATTCCTAGGTTTAGTGAAGGGATAATAGTTGATGGATTAATAACCATCGAAACCCCAACGGAATTGAACCGCAGACCTTTGGACTTAGCAGGACCAAGGTAAACCTATGGGTTTCGGATTTAAGGCCAGACTTTAACTGGCGTCTTCAGTGCCACAGGCTGATGTTTTTGTTAAACTACTTTAATCAAGAAATCAATGAAGATAGCGGGTTGATTATAATAAGTATCAAGGGAAGAATGTGGAGTACAGCCAGTAAGTGCTCTCGAGACATTGAAGGAGGAATTTTTGCAATGCTTCTTAGGGGTGTTCCTTGATTAGACATTTGGAATATCATCAAGGAGTATATGGCGCCAAATACAGTAGCAAATCCCAAGATTGGAAATAATCACACTGATCATGAGATAAGAGAGGATAAGATGAGAATTTCCCCTATTAAGTTGGGGGAAGGGGGTAGTCCCAATTTTGCAGCACACATTAATAACCATCATAATGTGCTTAGTGGAAGTAGCATCTTTAGTCCCCGCGCTATGGCCAAGGTACGAGTGCCCCTTCGCTCGTAGACTGTTTTGGCAAGGGAAAATAGAGCTGATGAGACTAGTCCGTGGGCTATCATAAGCATAAGAGCTCCATTTAGTCCTCATTTTGTGCCTGAAAATATTGCGGCTGCAACTACGCTCATGTGTCCCACTGATGAGTATGCTATTAGTGCCTTTAGGTCAGTTTGCCGTACACATATTAGTCTTGTTATAAGGGCTCCCCATGAGCAGAAGACAACCATTACTAGGGATAGGTATTTTAGAGAGATGGTTGAGAATAGAGCAATTAGCCGGGTCAGCCCATAACCTCCTAACTTTAAAAGAATAGCAGCTAATATCATTGACCCAGCAACTGGTGCTTCTACGTGTGCCTTCGGTAGTCATAGGTGAAATCCATAGATAGGCATCTTTATTAGGAAGGCTACTATAGACAGCCCTCATCATAGTGTCAGAGAATTTATTGATTTTGTATTAATTCAGAGAAGTTCAACTTTTGGTATGGATAGAGAAGATCTTGAGAAGAATACAGCTATTAGCCTTATCAGAAGGGGCAAAGATCCAAATAAAGTATAGAACATAAAGTATAGCCCTGCTTGAAATCGTTCCATCTGAGCTCCTCACCGTGTGATCAGTATTAGGGTGGGTACAAGCGTTGTTTCAAACGCTATGTAGAATAATAGCAATTCCAAGGAAGAAAAAGTTACTATCAAGGCACCTGTGATTATAACTACTGAAGTAATAAATACTCGTTGTCTTAGCTCTCTTGTTCCTTCCAAATGTCCCTTGCTAGCTATAAGAGCTATTGGGCATAGTCAGCAGCTTAAAATAATTAGGGGGGAGGATATAGTGTCCGTAGCTAATATAGTTGATAGGTTGTGTCACGAGGCAGTTCAATGGTTGGTCAGGACAGTTAAGGAAAGAAGGGATAATATTGCTCTCTGGGCTATGGCTTTTGGTCAGAGCTTATTATTAGGTGTCAGGTAGTTGGTTATGGCAATACCAGTGGTAAGCAGGATGAGAGTAATCATTGTTGTATAAATTTCAAAAGTATCCTATTTATTCTGCTCATTCTAGCCCCCCTTTGATTCATTCAAACACTAGTCCTAAAGAGAGAATAACCATAAAGATTAATGAAATGGGAAGTAGTATCAATGGGTGGGTCAAGGAGCTTGCAGCCGGGAGGGGAAATAATAGTGCTATTTCTAGGTCAAAGAGGAGAAACAGAATGGCAACAAGAAAGAACCGGAACGAAAAAGGGAGTCGAGCTGATTTTAGGGGATCAAACCCGCATTCGTAGGGGGAGGTCTTTTCCCTATCGTTTGCCCGTCTTGGAAGAATATGGGCAGCCATGGCAAGTACTGTAGCAATCCCTATGGTAAGTAAAAATAAGAATATCATTGTTGTCATTACTTATATATGATTTGGAGAAGTGGCAGATAGGAATGCATGCGGCTTGAAACCGTTTGATAGAGGTTTAATTCCTCTCTTCTCTTAGGCTCCTTAGGAGCCCCATCAGTAAATACAGACATATAGGAAAAGTCAAACTACGTCAACAAAGTGTCAGTATCAGGCAGCAGCCTCGAATCCAAAGTGGTGATGAGCTGAGAAGTGGTGGTTTACAAGGCGGAAAAAACATACTGCTAGGAAGGTGGTCCCTATAATTACGTGTAGACCATGGAACCCTGTTGCTACGAAGAAAGTGGACCCATAGACCCTGTCAGCAATGGTGAATGGGGAGTCTAGATACTCTCATGCCTGGAGAATTGTGAAGTAGACACCTAGGGCTACCGTGAGAAATAAGGCCTGTATGGCTTCAGTTCGGTTCCCAGCCAAAATTCTGTGGTGAGATCATGTTATTGTAACTCCGGATGATAATAGAACGGCAGTATTTAGGAGGGGGACTAAAAAGGGATTAAGGGGTGTTATCCCGGTTGGGGGTCATGTTACTCCTATCTCCACGGATGGGGCTAGGCTTCTGTGAAAGAAGGCTCAAAAAAAGGCAAAAAAGAAGCAGACCTCCGATGTTATAAATAGTATCATGCCGTATCGGAGTCCTTTTTCTACTATTGCAGTATGTCTTCCTTGAAAAGTGGCTTCTCGAACTATGTCCCGCCATCAGTTAACCATGGTTGTTGCAAGAAGTATAAATCCTATGATGAGGAGAAGAGTTCTTTGGGTGTGAAATCATAATACTAACCCTGAGGTCATCATCAAGCCTCTAATTGCTCCTGTTAATGGCCATGGGCTTTGATCTACTAGGTGATATGGGTGTTGATGCGCCATAACTTAAATGTTCTGTTGCAGGTAGAAGTGAACCAAGGCAGTAAATACGTATGCTTGAATGCAGGCTACCCCAATTTCTAAGACAAATAGAAGGACAAACACAATGAAGATCGGAATGCTTATCATTGGGTTAGAAGACAACAGTCATATCGCAGTTGAGAGGAGGAAGATTAGCAGATGGCCAGCCGTAAGGTTGGCAGCAAGCCGTAGTCCCAGGGCTATAGGTTGTGCAAAAAGGCTTAGTGTTTCTATTCACACCATGAGAGGAATAAGGGCTCCCGGTGTCCCTTGGGGGACCAAGTGACTTAGTCGTCTGTTGAATGCAAGGTAAAACCCGAGCACTTTGACTGCCATCCATAGGGGGAATCCTAGTCTATAGGTTAAAGAAATGTGGCTGGTAGCCGTGAATGCATATGGGAATAGACCAAGAACTTTAACAGATAGAATAATTATAAATACCCTTGTAATTAGTCCTGCTCATGGGGCAGTGTTCTGTCTTGTTTTTTGGAAGATCATTTCTAGAACATTCTCTCGGAAGCTAATCCACACTGATTGAAATCGAGATGGGGCTCATTTTGTGGGATAAATAAATGCTAGTCATGATAAAGCAAATACCATCGAGAATATATTCATAGGAACAAAGAATAGGGTTTCTGGAAAAAATTGACCAAAAATGCTTGGTATTACAGTCATTGTCAAGTTGTTGAGGTCTTTTCTATGGTGGTGGAGGAAGCTTCACTTGTCGTGACAGGGGAAGGAGTACTTAGTAATAAGGTTAAAACTATTAGAACAGATGTTCAAACTAAGAAAAAGTTTATAATTCATCAGGTAAAGTCTAGTTGTGGCACTCCTTAATAATAGTTGTTATCTATTTTCTCTTAAATTAAGAGTTTAAGGCTTTAAATAAGCTAATTAAGGCTGTTATTCTTCTAGGTATTGTGCAACTCAATTTTCAAATGTGCTAAATGGGACAGCCTCGACAACAATTGGCATAAACCTGTGGTTAGCTCCGCATATCTCTGAGCATTGCCCGTAAAATAGTCCTGTTCGGGAGGCAAAGAATGTTGTCTGGTTTAGACGTCCTGGGACTGCATCCATCTTCACCCCTAGAGAGGGTACAGCTCAGGAGTGTAATACGTCTGCTGAGGAGATTAAAACTCGAATGGGGTTCTGCATAGGGAGGATTAGTCGGTTATCAACCTCTAGTAGTCGGGGGTTTCCTAAAGAGATATCTGAGGTAGGAACCATATAGGAGTCAAATTCTAGGTCTTTGTAATCTGTATACTCGTATCTTCAGTACCATTGGTGACCAATTGCCTTTATAGTTAAGAATGGATCGTTTACCTCGTCCATTAGGTAGAGAAGTTGTAAAGAGGGTAGGGCAATTAAAATTAGTATTAAGGCCGGGATTACTGTTCAAATTGTCTCTAGTTCTTGCCCTTCAAGGAAGAATCGGTTTGTCCTAGAGGAGACAAGAAGAGAAGCCAGACCGTAAAATACTAGGATCGTAATAAGAGTCAATACAATAAGTGCGTAATCGTGGAAGTATGTAAGCTCCTCCATAAGTGGGGAGGATGCATCTTGCAGGCCAAATTGTGCTCAAGTTGCCATTAATATCGTAAAAGACTGAGGTTCGCTACTAAGTCAGAGGAGTGGGTGCGCGAGAGGGCTACCATTAGAGAGAGACCTACTCTTGCCTCGCAGGCAGATAGAGTCAGGAGAAGAAGGTTAAATGTTGTTTTCTGATAAACCCCTGTTTTCTTGTTTCATATAGCTATTCCTATAAATAAAGAAATAAGAAGCAGTTCCAGACATAGTAGAATGGACAGGAAGTGTAGCCGATTGAGAAGAATCCCCAAAAACCCTAGGTAAAAGATTGATAAAATAATTATTAGTAAGGCGATCTTAAGAGTTTTGGGGTCTAACCAAAACTTTCTGAGCCGAAATCAGAGGTTCTTTTTAAACTAACTCTTTAGGTGTCTACTTTACTATAATAACTGTAGATGGTGTTTCATCAAAGGTATGGTGTGAAGGTGGGAATGATGTGTATTGTCACTCAAGGGAGGCATGTGAAAACTCTGGGGTGATTCCTTCTCGTTGAGAGGCAAAGGCTTCTCAAATTAGGAATAAGAAAAACAACATTGCCACAACAGAGATGGTAGACCCTATAGAAGAAATTGTGTTCCATAAGGTGTAGGCATCGGGGTAATCCGAGTATCGTCGTGGCATTCCAGCCAGACCAAGGAAGTGTTGGGGGAAAAATGTTAGGTTAACTCCAATAAACATGATAAAAAAGTGTACCTTTCCTCATAATGGGTGTAGGTTGTATCCTGAGAACAGGGGGAATCAGTGGGTGAATCCTGCAAAAATTGCAAATACAGCTCCCATAGAAAGAACGTAGTGGAAATGAGCTACAACGTAGTAGGTGTCGTGAAGCACAACGTCAATAGATGAGTTGGCCAGAACTATTCCCGTGAGTCCTCCTAGGGTAAATAAAAATACAAATCCCAGTGCCCACAGAAGTGGAGTCTCTCATTGTAAGTTTGAGCCTTGGAGCGTAGCCATTCATCTGAATACCTTAATTCCTGTTGGAACAGCAATAATCATTGTTGCCGCTGTAAAGTATGCCCGCGTGTCCACGTCCATACCTACTGTAAACATGTGGTGGGCCCAAACCAAAAATCCTAAGATTCCAATTGCAATCATGGCATAAACCATTCCCAAGTAGCCAAAAGGTTCCCGCTTTCCTGAGTAGTGTGCAATAACATGTGAAATCATGCCAAATCCTGGCAGGATCAAGATGTAAACTTCTGGGTGACCAAAAAATCAGAATAAGTGTTGGAATAGAATTGGGTCACCACCCCCTGCAGGGTCAAAAAAGGTAGTGTTTATATTACGGTCTGTTAGTAGCATGGTTATTGCTCCTGCTAGGACTGGTAGAGAGAGTAAAAGTAGGAATGCAGTTACAAATACTGACCAAACGAACAAAGGTAGGCGGTCAAAAGACATCCCCGGTGTCCGCATATTAATAATTGTTGTAATAAAGTTTATCGAAGCTAGGATTGAGGAGGCACCAGCAAGGTGAAGCGAAAAGATTGCCAAGTCAACTGACCCTCCTGCGTGGGCAATTTTTCTAGAAAGTGGGGGGTAGATTGTTCATCCTGTTCCGGCTCCTCTTTCTACTCCGGCTGAAGCCAAGAGCAGTATAAAAGATGGTGGGACAAGTCAAAACCTCATTTTGTTCATTCGTGGGAAAGCCATATCTGGTGCACCTATCATTAGTGGTATAAGCCAGTTTCCAAATCCCCCAATCATGATTGGCATTACCATAAAAAATATCATAACAAGTGCATGAGCAGTAACTACTACTTTATAGATTTGGTCGTCTTTTAGTAGGGATCCTGGTTGTGCCAGCTCGGCGCGTATAATAACTCTCATTGCTGTGCCTACCATCCCGGCTCAAGCCCCAAAAATTAAATATAGTGTTCCAATGTCCTTATGGTTAGTTGAAAATAATCATCGTCTTAGTTGCATGTTTTTAATTCTAGTGCTTGCGGACAGTGCATAGACACTTTCTCCCTGGTCCTTTCGTACTAAGAGAGATATTAGCGTAGATAGAAACTGACCTGGCTTTCGCCGGTCTGAACTCAGATCACGTAGGACTTTAATGGTCGAACAGACCAACCCTTAAAAGCTTCTGCACCCTTAGGATGTCCCGATCCAACATCGAGGTCGCAAACCTTTTCGTCAATGTGAACTCTCAGAAAAGATGACGCTGTTATCCCTGCGGTAACTTGTTCCTTTGATCACCTTAGTGGATCATTTAAATGTCATTTGTGGTTTTAGAGTTGTAGCTCTTGATAAAGTTATATTCATTAGCGGAGGGTTATTTTGCTCCGCGGTTGCCCCAACCAAAGCTTCTCCAAAGTTAGTAAAATTTGTTGCTGGGTAAATTTATAAATTAGGCCAGTACAAATGGGTTAATAATTTAGATTGTCGCTAAAGCTCGACAGGGTCTTCTCGTCTAGCGAGCTTATCCTCGCCTCTTCACGGGGAAGTGAAATTCAGGGTTGTGAAAAAGAGACAGTTTTGTTCCGTCTTGCCATTCATACTAGTCTCTATTTAGGAGACAAATGATTATGCTACCTTCGCACGGTCAAGATACCGCGGCCGTTTAACCTCTAGTCACTGGGCAGGCAGGACTCCTTATGTTACACTTCCAAGGAGCGATGTTTTTGGTAAACAGGCGAAACCGTTATTTGCCGAGTTCCTTTTCTTCACTTAAATTTGTATTTCTTCTCCTGTGTTGGAAGACGTTATCTTTAAAACACAATTATTTGTAGCAATGTTTTCTCTTCCAAGGTTAAAAACGCATAAGAGTAACAGGGGAAGGTTTCCTTACTTATATTAACATTATTTCCTCTAATTGTAGAGTGCTCCAGTAAAACCTCAAAGTGTCGGGGGACTTTTCAATAATTTTCTAGATGAAGGTAACAATTGAGCTTTAACGCTTTCTGGTTAATTGGCTGCTTCTAAGCCTATTCTCTTGTCTTTATCTATTCTTTAAGTTTTTTGTCCTTAACTGTTGGGATTGGGTTTTTCCATTTTGGGGCACAAGCTTGTCCCTGGGCCCCTGCCCCTCTATTCTATAAATTCTATTCTTATTTTTATAATGTTAAACCTTGATAGTTTAAAAATAGGGGTTTAGCTCAAACTAGTTTCCTGGAGAACCAGCTATCTCTGGGCGCGTTAAGCATCTCACATCTAATCTTACCTTTTTCTCCACTATTGCAACAGTGGCAGTATTCCTCTTAATAAGGAAGGCAAGATTAGCTCGCCCAGTTTCGGGGTTAGATATTGTTTTTCTTGTTCTTCTTGTTAATCCATTATACACAAGGTAAAAGAGGTTATCTTTCCTTTTCTAGGTTTATTAATTAATTTTATTTCACCTTTCCCTTACGGTACTCTTGTTTTAGGGTTATTATACTGTTCAAATTAATTTACTTAGTTGAAGAAGTGTTTTTATTGTGAAATTAGTTTACATTTATATTTCTTGCAAAACCTGGGGTTAATACTTTTTTATAAACTTATATATAGGGGAAGGGTTAAGGGTATCGATAAGGTCCTTAGGGTGGCTAGAATTGAAATTGACCACGTCTTAACTGTTTGGGGTGAGGAAGCTGTTCTTTTCCGCCATGAGGTTATGCTCATGACGTGTTGGGGAAATAAGATTAGGCCCGTTTTGAATGAGATTCGGAGGTAGAAGAATAATCTCAGTAGTCTTCCTAATATCATTATTGAGGAAAAGGCTATAAACCCTTTACCAACAAGGAAGTATAGGGAGGTAAACTTTAAGATGAATCCAGTCAGGGGGGGAAGTCCTCCAAGGGAAAGCATTGTTAGTATTACCAAGGCAGTTCTTATAGGCGAAAGCTGAGAAGTAGTTTTCAAGTGGGCTAGTGTGGAAATCTTCAGAAAATCAAATAGAAGAAATATGGTGGAGTTGATAACTAAATAAATTATCAGCATTAGGATTGCAGCATTAACTGAGTAAATTGAGGTTATAATAAGCCACCCCATATTCCCTATAGAGGAAAACGCAAGAATCTTTCGTACTTGTGTCTGTTTTAGCCCCCCTCATCCTCCTACGAGAATGGAGATGAGACTGGCCACTGTTAGCAGGTAAGGAAGAATTAGTTGGCCAAAGAAGAAAAGAATCAAAAGTGGGGCTATCTTCTGTCAAGTGGCTATAATCATTCCCTGAAAGAATGGGAGTCCTTGAAGTACGTCTGGAAACCAAAAGTGACACGGGGCTAGCCCTAGCTTGAATGCTAATGCTATGCTCAGGCAAATAGCACTAACTTTTTTAATGGGGTCCAGTATGGACCATGATCCTGTCAACCAGGCTTGTATAAGGGCTCTTTTTAGGAGAAGGGCAGCGCTTAGAGCTTGAACAAGGAAATACTTTATTGTGGCCTCTACTTTCCGAGGGGAGAACCTTGAACAAATAATTGGCACCAAGGCTAAAGTTCTTAGCTCTAATCCAACTCAGATTACAAACCAATTTTCAGAAGATAAAACTATTATTGTGCCAGAGACTACAGTGAAAAATAAAAAGGTAGATACTATTCGGGACATAGAGCTTGAAGGGACTTTAACCCTTAATAATCTAATTATCAGCTAGACACCTTTTCTTTTAGGAGCAAGCTCTTAGAACAGTGGGAGGAAGATTCCAGAAATTATGACTAGTCTTATAGTTACACATAGTGCTCCTATTGATAGAGGAAGGTAGCTCTTTCAAGTTAAGAACATTAACTGGTCATATCGAAATCGTGGGTAAGCCGCCCGAACTCACAAAAACAGAAATACTAGCATAGTTGTCTTAAGGCCAATGGCCAATACTTTTATTGGAAAAATATTCCTAAATGGGGATGGTCCTCCTAGAAATAAGATGGTTGAGAACAGGTTCATCAAAATAATTTTTGCGTATTCTGCAATAAAAAATAAGGCAAACGGGCCCCCTGCGTATTCTACTTTGTAACCGGAGACAATTTCAGATTCCCCCTCTGTTAAGTCAAAAGGGGCACGATTTGTTTCTGCAAGGGTTGAAACAAATCATATGTAAAATAGAGGTAAGCATGGGAGAGCAAATCAAGAGAACTCTTGAATGTTCATTATATATGTAAGGTTAAATCTTCTGGCGAGCATTATGAGGGACAGAAGTATTAGTGCTAAGCTAATTTCGTATGAAATCGTCTGAGCAACAGCTCGTATTGCTCCCAGTAAGGAGTACTTTGATTTTGAGGCCCATCCAGACCCCAAGATGGCGTAAACGGAAAGTCTAGACAGTCCTAAAATTAGGAGAAGAGAAAGTTGTAGGTCTATGGTTGGGGTTTTTACTGGCATCAGGTTCCATAATAGGAGGGCTAGAGCTAAGAATAGTAGAGGAGAAAAGAAAAATAGGTATGGGGAGGCTGTAGAGGGCTTTAAAGTTTCCTTGATAAAAAGCTTTAGTCCATCTGCGAATGGTTGTAGCAGCCCGTAGGGCCCAACTACTTTTGGCCCCTTGCGGAATTGCATGTAACCTAGAACCTTCCGTTCTACCAAAGTTAAGAAAGCCACGGCCAAGAGTACTGGCACAAGAAATGAAATTAGTTCCAACGCTCTGAATAGGTAGGTCATAGAGCTAGAAAAGGGAGTTGAACCCTTGATAGGAAGGTCTTAGGCCTTCTGCATTAACTACTTTGCTATTCTAGCTGCTTTATCTTGGATTTTCACTAAGGCCTTCTGATTGGAAGTCAGAAATACTGCTGTACTCATAAAGCTGTGTAGTAAGAAAAGGAATTTAACCTTTGTATATGGATTTACAATCCACCGCTTCTATTCTCAGCCACCTTACTTGTTAAAAGAGGTCTAGTTAAAAAATAACTTTGGGTTGTCAGGCCAAAATTGCTGGTTAAAATCCAGCGGCTTCTAAAAGTAGAGGGAGGTTTTTATCCTGCCATTATTGGGGTATGAGCCCAAAAGCTTAACATTTAGCTTACTCTACTTAGCTGATGTAGTTAGTTATATATAGTAGTTGTAGAAATCTTTCAAGACATAGCTAGTTAGTAAGTATCTCCTTTACACGGAGCCTACACCCGTGCAATTCGGGTTGTTTTGAAGCTTTGGTAACGTTTTAGTTACATCTAGGGATTTGCAATCCGAAATGTTTATTACACTACAAAGCCCAAGGACTAAGAAGGTTTCATTCTTATTAAAAGCTTTGAAGGCTATCAGTTTACTTAACTTAAGTCCTTTGTGGTTTTAGTTTAATAGAAAAACGTTTGCTTTGCAAGCAGAAATTCTGAGTTAAAATCTTAGAAGCTACAGCTGAAAGGAGGATTTGAACCTTCGATGAAAGATCCTAAGTCTTTTGCATTAAACCGCTTTGCTATTTCAGCCTGGGAAGATAGGTATTTATCCTATTATTTCTTGGTTAACGGCCAAGCGCCTTTACATTTAGCTACAACCCATCTTCTGTTAAGGAGTAGTTTAATTGGTAAAACGAAGAACTTTGACTTCTTTGTTGTGGGTTCAAACCCCACCTACTTAAAATCAAGAAAGTAAGGTTTGCACTTACATCTGCAACTCCCAAAGCTGCTGCTTTGCGTTAAACTATCTCTTGACGCTCTTGTGTACTATATATATAAGATATAAATCCCCCCCCCCCCCCCCCCCCCAATAAGCAAAAAAGGTAATACTGAATGCCCCGAGCGACGAAGGAGAGAGGGGGAGGGGTGGTGATGAGAGATCCTAAAAGCCTTGAGAGGGAGTTTAACCCTCTCTTCTGGTTTACAAGACCAAACGCTTGAGCCTTTAAGCTTTCAAGGCTTAGTAAGCTTCCATTGAGGTTTTAACTCAAACTTAAAGCTTGAAAAGCTTTCGTTGTGGTTCAACTATGGAGGCATCTTCCAGGCCCGCCTTCCGGTGGGCCTATTGTGTTACGACTTTTCTCCCCTTGCTTGGTGTTGGCTAGGCGAGAGTGACGGGCGATGTGTACGCATTCCAGAGCTCTTTTCAGTCCCATTCTCTTAGTGGGACTTACTGCTGAATCCAATTTCTAAAGGAAGTTTCATTCCTTTTTTCACTGGTTTTTTTAAACATTGTAGCTCACCTATTCCCAGCTTATAAGCTGCACCTTGATCTGACGTCTGGGGTAACTCCTTTTAGTCAACTTTCTCAGGAAGTAGACTTACGACGATGGTATACAAGCTGTTTTTACAAGAGCTGGTGAGGTATTACGTGGATTATCGATTCAATGGCAAGCTCCTCCAGGGAGGTTTGGAAAACCGCCAAGTCCTTTGAGTTTTAAACTTTTAGTTAGTAGTTCTCTGGTGCCTTGATTGTTCACGTCTAAGTATAGCAGGGTATCTAATCCTGGTTTATCTCTTAGTTTTCGTGGATTCAAATTTTTATATTGGCAATAAAAGCTTCTCGTGAGGTTAGTTTTTTACCACTAGCTCAAAGCTACTACCAAATTACTTCTTCTAACCACCCTTTAGACCGTCTTATTTAACTGTAGGAAGTACGTATAACCGCGGTGGCTGGCACGTATTTTACCTCCTTCTATTTCCTTTGCTGGATCCTGATTTTTCTGATTGTCCAATGTTTAGCACTGCAGTTGTGGCGTATTGCTTAGTGTCTTCGGTTTACGTATACTGCCTGATACTAATTTCCCCTTCCTCTTCTTCTTTGTAGGTTTTAGAGGGAGAGCTGGTACTTCACTGGTTCGCTAGTAGGCTTGCATGTGGCATCTTGAGAATAGTTAAAATTGGGACTAGGACCAAATCGGCTGCTAAGGGGAGGACTTTAACCCCCTTTGTAGCATTTTCAGTGCTTTGCTTTTTCTGTTAAGCTACCTTTGC